AGATTTTGAAAATTTTATTTAAATTGATGTTGAGTTTTTGAATTTTTTTTTAATTATTATTAGTCGTTATTTTTTATATCTGTGGTTTATGAAATTATTTTAAAGATAATTATGCTTTAGTTTATTCGAAAGATTTAATAAAAATTGTAAAAATTAATTTAATAAAAAGTTTATTATATAAATGATAGGATATGTAATGTAATTGTAATTTATTGATGAATTATGTTAATTTTGAAAAATGCATAAAAATCGCGAAAATCGCGATTTTTGCACTGATTTTCGCGATTTTTGCACTAATTTTCGCGATTTTGCCCACTTTTACAATAATATATTTATATTATATAATTATATATATATATATCATACTTATAATTCTAAAGAAGAGCAGTATTTATTATCAATATGGACTATGTTAAGTTATTTGCCCTAAACAAATATTAAAGTCTTCGGAATCCTTAGAGATTTAGAGTATTATAATAATAATAAATTTATTATATATATAAACCTCTTATATATATATATATATTACTCATACATTTGAATATGGATATATAGGAACTAATGTGACATATTATATTATATTACAATATATATATATACATAAGTAATTATATATTATAATATATTTATTTTAATATCAGGTCTTTATTAAATAGAAACTTATCAATAATATATCTATTATTAGATAATTTTGTTGAAAATTATTTATTAATATCCAATAGTAACATTAAAGTATTTTTGTTATACTTATATAATTAACTGTAAATTTATCTTTAAAATAATTTATTTAATAAATTTAACATTAATTTATTTTAAATAATTAATTATTAATTATTTTTTTTTAATGAAGGGGGTAATTATATTAAAATTAATATTAGATAAAAATCTATTTTAAATGAAAGATTTTAGTTATATAATTATTATTTAATTAGTAATATTAATGTTACTATTGGTTTGCCAACTAGATAAAGTTAGTTAAGGGGGATTTATCTTTAATAGGTAATAAAGAATTTATATTTATAAAGTTGATATATAATAATATAAAGAAAATAATAAGAATAATTAGATATTAATCCAGATACACTCTTTTGTGTAAGTAATTAATTATATAAAGGGGGTAATTATATTAAAATTAATATTAGATAAAAATCTATTTTAAATGAAAGATTTTAGTTATATAATTATTATTTAATTAGTAATATTAATGTTACTATTGGTTTGCCAACTAGATAAAGTTAGTTAAGGGGGATTTATCTTTAATAGGTAATAAAGAATTTATATTTATAAAGTTGATATATAATAATATAAAGAAAATAATAAGAATAATTAGATATTAATCCAGATACACTCTTTTGTGTAAGTAATTAATTATATAAAGGGGGTAATTATATTAAAATTAATATTAGATAAAAATCTATTTTAAATGAAAGATTTTAGTTATATAATTATTATTTAATTAGTAATATTAATGTTACTATTGGTTTGCCAACTAGATAAAGTTAGTTAAGGGGGATTTATCTTTAATAGGTAATAAAGATAGCTATTGGTTTGCCAATTAGATAAAGTTAGTTAAGGGGGATTTATCTTTAATAGGTAATAAAGATAGCTATTGGTTTGCCAACTAGATAAAGTTAGTTAAGGGGGATTTATCTTTAATAGGTAATAAAGATAGCTATTGGTTTGCCAATTAGATAAAGTTAGTTAAGGGGGATTTATCTTTAATAGGTAATAAAGAATTTATATTTATAAAGTTGATATATAATAATATAAAGAAAATAATAAGAATAATTAGATATTAATCCAGATACACTCTTTTGTGTAAGTAATTAATTATATAAAGGGGGTAATTATATTAAAATTAATATTAGATAAAAATCTATTTTAAATGAAAGATTTTAGTTATATAATTATTATTTAATTAGTAATATTAATGTTACTATTGGTTTGCCAACTAGATAAAGTTAGTTAAGGGGGATTTATCTTTAATAGGTAATAAAGAATTTATATTTATAAAGTTGATATATAATAATATAAAGAAAATAATAAGAATAATTAGATATTAATCCAGATACACTCTTTTGTGTAAGTAATTAATTATATAAAGGGGGTAATTATATTAAAATTAATATTAGATAAAAATCTATTTTAAATGAAAGATTTTAGTTATATAATTATTATTTAATTAGTAATATTAATGTTACTATTGGTTTGCCAACTAGATAAAGTTAGTTAAGGGGGATTTATCTTTAATAGGTAATAAAGATAGCTATTGGTTTGCCAACTAGATAAAGTTAGTTAAGGGGGATTTATCTTTAATAGGTAATAAAGATAGCTATTGGTTTGCCAACTAGATAAAGTTAGTTAAGGGGGATTTATCTTTAATAGGTAATAAAGATAGCTATTGGTTTGCCAACTAGATAAAGTTAGTTAAGGGGGATTTATCTTTAATAGGTAATAAAGATAGCTATTGGTTTGCCAATTAGATAAAGTTAGTTAAGGGGGATTTATCTTTAATAGGTAATAAAGATAGCTATTGGTTTGCCAATTAGATAAAGTTAGTTAAGGGGGATTTATCTTTAATAGGTAATAAAGATAGCTATTGGTTTGCCAACTAGATAATCTTTTAAAAACTATTTTTGCTGGGAGGGAACAAGTTGAATATACAATTGTTGTAAAATAACTAATTATATAAAATATAAAATGCTCCATAACTGTACTATTAAATAGATAATAAGTTTTATTCTTGCTAAAATATTTATTATATAATAGAATTATATGCAATATATTAATTAGTATGATTTCTTTTTCTTTATAAGATTTATCTTTAATAGGTAATAAAGATAGCTATTGGTTTGCCAACTAGATAAAGTTAGTTAAGGGGGATTTATCTTTAATAGGTAATAAAGATAGCTATTGGTTTGCCAATTAGATAAAGTTAGTTAAGGGGGATTTATCTTTAATAGGTAATAAAGATAGCTATTGGTTTGCCAATTAGATAAAGTTAGTTAAGGGGGATTTATCTTTAATAGGTAATAAAGATAGCTATTGGTTTGCCAATTAGATAAAGTTAGTTAAGGGGGATTTATCTTTAATAGGTAATAAAGATAGCTATTGGTTTGCCAATTAGATAAAGTTAGTTAAGGGGGATTTATCTTTAATAGGTAATAAAGATAGCTATTGGTTTGCCAACTAGATAAAGTTAGTTAAGGGGGATTTATCTTTAATAGGTAATAAAGATAGCTATTGGTTTGCCAATTAGATAAAGTTAGTTAAGGGGGATTTATCTTTAATAGGTAATAAAGATAGCTATTGGTTTGCCAATTAGATAAAGTTAGTTAAGGGGGATTTATCTTTAATAGGTAATAAAGATAGCTATTGGTTTGCCAATTAGATAAAGTTAGTTAAGGGGGATTTATCTTTAATAGGTAATAAAGATAGCTATTGGTTTGCCAATTAGATAAAGTTAGTTAAGGGGGATTTATCTTTAATAGGTAATAAAGATAGCTATTGGTTTGCCAATTAGATAAAGTTAGTTAAGGGGGATTTATCTTTAATAGGTAATAAAGATAGCTATTGGTTTGCCAACTAGATAAAGTTAGTTAAGGGGGATTTATCTTTAATAGGTAATAAAGATAGCTATTGGTTTGCCAATTAGATAAAGTTAGTTAAGGGGGATTTATCTTTAATAGGTAATAAAGATAGCTATTGGTTTGCCAATTAGATAAAGTTAGTTAAGGGGGATTTATCTTTAATAGGTAATAAAGATAGCTATTGGTTTGCCAATTAGATAAAGTTAGTTAAGGGGGATTTATCTTTAATAGGTAATAAAGATAGCTATTGGTTTGCCAACTAGATAATCTTTTAAAAACTATTTTTGCTGGGAGGGAACAAGTTGAATATACAATTGTTGTAAAATAACTAATTATATAAAATATAAAATGCTCCATAACTGTACTATTAAATAGATAATAAGTTTTATTCTTGCTAAAATATTTATTATATAATAGAATTATATGCAATATATTAATTAGTATGATTTCTTAATGATTTTATATAATTTAAATTGCAGTAATTAATATTAATAATTTAAGAAATTTTGAGTTAGTTATTTTTATTAAATATTGATTAAATATGTGCCAGCAGTCGCGGTTATACATAGAATATAAATAAATATATTCAGTTTAGTAGTTATTATCATTATTTTAATTAATTTATATATTTTATTTTTAGGTGAAATTTAATTTTTTTTTAATTTAATCTACATTATAAGAAGCTATGAAATCTAATTAATTAAACTAGGATTAGATACCCTATTATTATAGATATAAATTTTGGACTTGAGTAGTATTAGTTATGATCTTGAAACTTAAAGAATTTGGCGGTATTTTAGTCTATTTAGAGGAATCTGTTCCATTATCGATATTCCACGTTGAACCTTACTTAATTTATTAATATGTATACCGCCGTTTATTGAAAATCTTATTAGGGTAAAATTTTCTTAATACAAAATTTTGTAATATTTCAGGTCAAGGTGCAGTTTATAATTAAGTGGAAATGGATTACAATACTTTAGTATCACGGATTATAATTTTAAACAGTTATATAAAGGTGGATTTAATAGTAATTTTTAAAAGATTGTTAAAGTGATTAAAGCTCTAAAATGTGTACACATCGCCCGTCACTCTCGTTATTAAGATGAGATAAGTCGTAACAAAGTAGGTGTACCGGAAGGTGTAACTAGAATGATCAAGTTATCTTAATAGTTAAGTATTTCATTTACACTGAGATTTATGTTGTGCAATTCAATATAACTTGATATATTAAACATTTACTATGTTTATATTATTTTGAGATATTTATAAAAATCAATTTATTGTTGATGTATTTGTTAAAGAAATAATTGTTTTGGTTTTATTTTATTAGTACTGTGAAGGAAAATTTAGAAATAAGGTTTAAAATATTTTATAAGTAGAATTATTATTTTGTGCCTTGTGTATCAGGATTTATTAATAAAATTTCATTAATTTTGATTTTCTCGATTTTTTTAGAGTTAATAATTTATATTAATTATTGTTGAAAAAATATTTATAATAATTTATTGGTAGTGAAATGTTAATCGTTAATAAAGATATCTAGTTCTTTAGGAAATAAATTTAATTTAGGTTCTTTCTTTAAAAATTTATTTGTAAATTGTGTTTTAGGGAGTATTAATGGTAATAGGGATAAGCTTATTATTAAATATTTATGGAAAATAAGTTGATAAAGTAATATAAATTTAGAAATGATTATTATTAAAAATATGTTAAAATTTTACTTTAATATTTATGAATTTTTTTTTTCTTAATTATTTACTAAGGTTTTTTAATTAATAATTTATTGATTAAAATTATGATAAAATTAGTATATATATATATTATTTAATAAATTTTATTATTTATAATTTTGGGGAACTAGGCAATAAAAGGAAGTATAATTAAGGTTATCCGCCTGTTTAACAAAAACATCTCTTCTTGATTACTTAAGAAGTATAACCTGCCCAATGAATAATATTTAATGGCCGCGGTATATTGACCGTGCAAAGGTAGCATAATAATTAGTCTTTTAATTGAAGGCTGGAATGAATGGTTAGACGAGATAACAACTATCTTAATTTTATTAAATTGAATTTAATCTTTAAGTTAAAAAGCTTAAATTTTTTTTTGGGACGAGAAGACCCTATAGAGTTTATATATTATAAATTGTTCTAATGAATTTGTTATTAATTATTTTATTTATATTATTGTGTTGGGGTGACAGAAAGATAATAGTAACTCTTATTAATTAATTTTTATAAATGTATATAGTATTTGATCCACAATTAGTGATTATAAGACTAAATTACCTTAGGGATAACAGCGTAATCTTTTTTAAGAGTTCATATCGACAATAAGGGTTGCGACCTCGATGTTGGATTAAGAATATTTTTAGGTGTAGAAGCTTAAAAATTAGGTCTGTTCGACCTTTAAAATCTTACATGATCTGAGTTCAGACCGGCGTAAGCCAGGTTGGTTTCTATCTAATAATAATTAAGATATTTTAGTACGAAAGGACCAAATATTTAAAATAATTTTTTATTTATATTGATTATTAATAACTATTTTGGCAGATAAGTGTATTAGATTTAGAATCTATAAATGTAATTTTATAATTACAGGTAGTATTGGAAATTATTATTATATTTTTAGTTAGATTAATTTTATTAATTTGTGTTATAGTGGGTGTAGCTTTCTTGACTTTGTTGGAACGTAAGGTATTAGGTTATATTCATGCTCGTAAAGGACCTAATAAGGTTGGATTTTTAGGAATTTTACAGCCTTTTAGTGATGCAATTAAATTATTTACTAGGGAACAAACTTTTCCTTTAATATCAAATTATATTTCTTACTATTTTGCTCCTGTATTTAGTTTATTTTTATCTTTATTAATTTGAATAATTATCCCTTATATAAGAGGAATATATTCTTTTGAACTTGGATTACTTTTTTTTTTGGGTTGTACAAGTTTAGGAGTTTATACTGTTATAATTGCTGGTTGATCCTCAAATTCTAATTATTCTTTATTAGGAGGGCTGCGTGCTGTTGCTCAAACAATTTCTTATGAAGTAAGATTGGCATTGATTTTATTATCTTTTGTATTTTTAATTGGGAGATATAATTTAATGAATTTTTATTTTTACCAGGAATATTTTTGATTAATTTTTATAACTTTACCTTTATCATTAATTTGATTTACTTCTTGTTTGGCAGAAACAAATCGAACTCCTTTTGATTTTGCTGAGGGTGAGTCGGAATTGGTTTCTGGTTTTAATGTTGAATATAGAAGTGGTGGATTTGCTTTAATTTTTTTGGCTGAATATGCTAGAATTTTATTTATAAGAATATTATTTTGTGTAATTTTTTTAGGTAGTGATTTAAATTCACTAATTTTTTATATTAAATTAAGTTTTATTTCTTTTTTATTTATTTGGGTTCGTGGTACTTTACCACGATTTCGGTATGATAAACTTATATATCTTGCTTGAAAAAGTTTTTTACCTTTATCATTAAATTATCTTATTTTTTTCCTTGGATTTAAGATTTTTTTATTTTCATTTTTGTTTTAGTGAATATAATTAAGTAGTAAGTTAAGTTAATAGAGGAATTAAACCTCTCATTAATGTTTTCAAAACATATACTTTCTTAAGTAATTAACTTACTTAATTATATTTTCTCATATTTTATATATTAAAGGATTTATAATATAATATAGGAAGTATAAAATTGTTAATAATTGTCCTGTAATGATATAAGGATCTTCTACTGGTCGAGCTCCAATTCATGTAAGTAAAATTACTGTATTAACTATAATTCAAAATAAAATTTGATTTATAGGATAAAATTGTATTCCTCGAAAATTTGAATTATATAAAGGTATAATAAATAGAATAGCAATTGATATAGCTAATGCAATTACTCCTCCCAATTTATTTGGAATTGATCGTAAGATTGCATATGCAAATAAAAAATATCATTCGGGTTGGATATGTACTGGTGTTACTAAGGGATTCGCAGGTGTAAAGTTGTCAGGATCACCTAAAATATAAGGTTCTTTTAATGTTAAGGTGATTAATAATATAATTAAAATAATAAATCCAAAGGTGTCTTTAATAGAAAAATAAGGATGAAATGGAATTTTGTCAATATTACTATTTAGTCCTATTGGATTACTTGATCCTGTTTGATGTAAAAATAATAAATGGATTATTACTATTGCAATGATAATAAAAGGTAAAATAAAGTGAAATGTGAAGAATCGATTTAAGGTAGCATTATCTACTGCAAAACCTCCTCAAACTCATTGTACTAATTCAATTCCAATATATGGAATTGCTGATAATAAATTAGTAATTACGGTTGCACCTCAAAATGATATTTGTCCTCATGGTAATACATAACCTATAAATGCTGTTGCTATAGTAAGGAATAAAATTAAAACACCTACTGATCATGTGTAAATAAATTTATATGAACTATAATATATTCCACGTCCAATATGAAGATAAATACATACGAAGAATAGGGAGGCTCCATTTGCATGAAGGGTTCGTAAAAGTCAACCATAATTTACGTCTCGGCAAATATGATTTACTCTATAAAATGCTAAATCAATATTTGGACAATAATGTATAGCTAGGAAGATACCAGTAATAATTTGAATTCCCAGGCATAATCCTAATAATGAACCAAAATTTCATCATCTTCTAATATTTGAAGGTGATGGTAAGTCAATTAAAGCATTATTAATAATTTTAAATAATGGATGTCTAATACGTAAAGGTTTATTCATTAGTAAGAATGACGAAGGGGTCCCTTAAAAATGTTAGTAATGCTTACTACTGCAATTAATGTTAAGAATAAATATGAAGCTAGTATGATAGTAATAATTCTTGTAGGAAAATTATATAATTTAATTAATGGTAAATTTGTTATATTATTATAAAATATAAATTGTATTACTTCTTGATTTATTAAATTTATTGACATGGAGTAAAATAGATAGAATATAATTGGTAATATACATATTATAAATAATAGTAATTTATTTGATAATGAAAATATCTCGTTGGATGCTAGTCTTGTTACATAAATAAATAAAACTAGTATTCCTCCTAGAAAAATAAGGAATAAAATATATGAAAATCAAAAAGATTGGGTTAATAATCCTGTAATAATTACAATTATTACAGTTTGTAATAATAGAATTAAGCCTATAGCTAATGGATGATTTATTTGTGTGAAAATTATTGCTAAGGTTGATCTTATTATTATTATTAAAATTTTAATGTCAGGGAGTAGTTTAATAAAAATATTAACTTTGGGAGTTATTGATATGGATCTATCTTTTTCTCTGATGTTTTAAAAGGTAACCCTTATTTCTGATTTACAAGACCAGTATTTTTATTAAATTATTAAAACTAATTAATGATAATATATTTATATTTTTCTATAATATTCTTTTGTGGTATTTGGGTTTTTTCCTCAAATCGGAAACACTTGTTAGTAACTTTATTAAGCTTAGAATTTATTGTTTTAGTGTTATATGGAATTTTATATAATTATTTAAGATCTTTTAATTATGAACTATATTTTAGAATAGTTTTTTTAACCTTTTCGGTCTGTGAAGGGGCATTGGGATTATCCATTTTAGTATCAATAATTCGTAGTTATGGTAGAGATTTTTTTAATGTTTATAGAATATTACAATGTTAAAATATTTATTTTTTATAATGTTTATAATCCCCTTATGTTTTAAAAAAAAAAATTGATGATTTTTACAATCTTTGATATTTTTTCTTTCTTTTTTGTACTTTTTTATATTTCCACATTTTTTTTGTTGAGTTGGAATTAGATATTTATTTGGTTGTGATTATATTTCTTATGGATTAATTTTATTAAGAATTTGAATTTGTGTATTAATAATTACTGCTAGAGAATCAATTTATCGTAATAATTATTTTGATATTTTTTTTTTGTTTATAGTTGTTATTTTATTATTATTATTAATTTGTACTTTTAGTAGAATAAATTTATTTACTTTTTATTTGTTTTTTGAAAGAAGATTAATTCCTACATTGTTTTTAATTTTAGGTTGGGGATATCAACCTGAACGATTACAAGCGGGAATTTATTTATTATTTTATACATTATTGGCATCTTTACCTTTACTTGTTGGCGTAATATATATGTATAATGAAAATAACTTAATATTTTCATTAATATCTGGTGGAAACACAGTTAGAATTTTTTTTTACTTGAGAATAATTATTGCATTTCTGGTAAAAATACCAATATTTATAGTTCATTTATGACTTCCTAAGGCGCATGTTGAGGCACCTGTTAGAGGTTCAATAATTTTAGCTGGTATTTTATTAAAATTAGGTGGATATGGATTGTTACGTATTTATAATGTATTATTATTAATGGGAACAAAATTTAATTATGTTTGAATTTCAATTAGATTAGTTGGGGGAACAATAGTTAGATTAATTTGTATACGTCAAACTGATTTAAAATCTTTAATTGCATATTCTTCAGTAGCTCATATAGGAATTGTAATTGGTGGTTTAATAACTTTAATATATTGAGGATTTTGTAGTTCTTATACATTAATAATTGCTCATGGATTATGTTCTTCTGGATTATTTTGTTTGGCAAATATTACTTATGAACGATTGGGAAGTCGTAGTTTATTAATTAATAAGGGTTTAATAAACTTTATACCAAGAATGGCTATATGATGATTTTTGTTAAGATCTTGTAATATAGCAGCTCCACCATCAATTAATTTATTGGGTGAAATTGGATTATTAAATAGTTTAATTGGATGATCTTTAATAACAATATTGATATTAGTTTTTTTATCTTTTTTTAGTGCGGCTTATACATTGTATATATTTTCTTATAGTCAACATGGTCAAATTTATTCTGGTTTATATTCTTGCTCATTAGGTTATACTCGTGAATATCTCTTACTGTTTCTTCATTGATTTCCTTTAAATTTATTGATTTTGAAAGGGGAAAATTTGTTAATTTGATTATAATCTAAATAGTTTAAGTAAAATATTGATTTGTGGTATCAGTGATATATAATTTATATTTTAGGTTATGAGATTTATATCAATTTGTTTTATTAGCTTTTTTTTTCTTTTTTTTTTTAGTTTATTTTTATTTATTATAGGATTTTATTTTATTATAAATGATTTGGTATATTTTATTGAGTGGGAAGTTGTTTCATTAAATTCAAGAAGAATTGTTATAACTTTCTTGTTTGATTGAATATCTTTAATATTTATGAGATTTGTATTTTTTATTTCTTCTTTAGTAATTTTATATAGAGATGATTATATACATGGTGATTATAATATAAATCGTTTTATTTATCTGGTTTTATTATTTGTAATATCTATAATATTTTTAATTATTAGTCCTAATATAATTAGAATTTTGTTGGGTTGGGATGGATTAGGATTAGTTTCTTATTGTTTAGTAATTTATTATCAAAATGTAAAATCTTATAATGCTGGAATATTAACTGCTCTTTCTAATCGTGTTGGTGATGTTGCTTTATTAATAGTAATTGCTTGAATATTAAATTTTGGAAGATGAAATTATATTTATTATTTGGATTGTATAAAAAATAGATTTGAAATAGAAGTAATTGCGTTTATAGTTGTATTAGCAGCAATAACTAAGAGAGCTCAAATTCCTTTTTCTTCATGATTACCTGCTGCTATAGCAGCTCCAACTCCTGTATCTGCTTTGGTTCATTCATCAACTTTAGTAACGGCTGGTGTATATTTATTAATTCGTTTTAGTTCTTCTTTTAGAAGTACTTTAAATTTAATGCTTTTATTAATTTCTGGTTTAACAATATTTATAGCTGGATTGGGTGCTAATTTTGAATATGATTTAAAAAAGATTATTGCTCTCTCTACTTTAAGTCAGCTTGGTTTAATAATAAGAATCTTATCAATAGGTTATGCTGAATTAGCTTTTTTTCATTTGTTAACTCATGCACTTTTTAAGGCTTTATTATTTATGTGTGCTGGTGTGGTTATTCATTCTATAAAGGATTCTCAGGATATTCGATTCATAGGAAATTTATCTTTTCAAATACCTTTAACGTCATCATGTTTAATAATTTCTAATTTTGCATTATGTGGTATACCTTTTTTAGCAGGATTTTATTCTAAGGATTTAATTTTAGAAATGGCTTCTTTAAGTTATTTAAATATATTTGGCTTTTTTTTATTTTATTTTTCTACTGGGTTAACAGTATGTTATTCTTTTCGTTTATTTTATTTTACTTTATGTGGAGATTTTAATTTAACTACTTTTTATTATATAGGTGAGGAGAATAAAAATATAATTTTTGGTATAATGGGATTATTAATTATAGTAATCATTGGGGGAACAATTTTAAGTTGAATTATTTTTCCTACTCCTTCTTTTGTTTGTTTACCTTTGTATTTAAAAATATTAGTTATTATTGTTAGAATTATTGGTGGTTGAATTGGTTATGAATTATCAAAGTCTAGACTAGGAGAATCATTATTATCATTAAATATAATAAATTTGGTGATATTTTTAGGATCAATATGATATATACCTTATTTATCTACTTACGGAACTTCATATAACCCTTTAATTTTAGGCTATAATTCATTAAAGTCATTTGATTTAGGGTGAAATGAATATTTTGGTGGACAAGGATTATATTTATTATTTATAAATATAAGTAAGGTTAATCAGTGATGACAATTTAATAACTTGAAATTATTTTTAATATTTTTTGTTATATGATTTATTGTAATTATATTTATATTATACTTATAATTTAAATAGCTTAAAATTAAAGCATAACACTGAAGATGTTAAAATGATTAAAGATCTTTAAATAACTTTTATGATTATTATTTAATAATATTTTTACAGTGAAAATGTAAAGTTTTAAATTAAACTACATAAATTAGAAATATTAACGGAATTTAACCGCTAAAATGATAAGTTAGCAGCTTTCATTTGATCATCATACTTCCTTAACTGGAATATACTAATTCAATTATATTATTAACAGTAATATACCTCTATTTTGGTTTCAGTTAATAAAGAATAAGGGTAAGTTAATACCAATTGATTAGGTCGAAACTAATTGCATAGAATTGCTTCATATTCAAGATAAATTGAATAATTCAATACTTTTTGAATGCAAGTCAAATGTTATAATTAACTATTATCCTAATCAGCTCATTCAAGTGAACCTTGATTTCATTCGTGAAATAATCCAATAAGTAAAATAATTAAAAAAATTAGTCTAATAGTGAATCAAGATTTTATGTTTGATGATATTATAATAATAGTTATGGGAAGAAGTAAGGCAATTTCTACATCAAAGATAAGGAAAATCACTGCAATAAGAAAAAATCGTAATGAGAAAGGTAATCGTGCAGATCTTTTTGGATCAAATCCACATTCAAATGGTGAACATTTTTCACGATCTTCAATAGATTTTTTTGATAAAATACTGGCTAGTAGTATAATAATTCTTACAAGGGTTAAAATGAATATAATTATTATTAATATTATATAGATTATTTATCTTGATTTATACAAACTTTTTGATTGGAAGTCAAATATACTGATTATATTAGATAAATATTTATCTGCCTCATCAATAGATTGAAATGTATAAAAATAGTCATACTACATCAACAAAATGTCAATATCAGGCAGCGGCTTCGAAACCAAAGTGATGATTAGAGGAAAAATGAAGATATAAATGTCGTAATAAGCAGGTTAATAAAAATGTAGTTCCAATAATTACATGTAGGCCGTGAAATCCTGTTGCTATAAAAAATGTAGATCCATAAACTGAATCTGCAATTGTGAATGGGGCTTCTAAGTATTCATATGCTTGTAGGGCAGTAAAATAAATTCCTAAGATAACTGTAAGAAATAGACCTTGTAATGTTTGTCTATAATTATTTTCTAGAAGTCCGTGATGAGCTCAAGTAACTGTAACTCCTGATGATAATAGAATAGCTGTATTTAATAAAGGAATTTGTAGTGGATTAAATGGTTCAATTCCTATTGGTGGTCATAGTGATCCAATTTCAATTGTAGGGGACAAGCTTCTATGAAAGAATGCTCAAAAGAAAGATAAAAAGAAAAATACTTCTGAGATGATAAATAAGATTATTCCTCATCGTAATCCTGTGGTAACAAATTTAGTGTGTAGTCCTTGATAAGTTCCTTCTCGTACGATATCTCGTCATCATTGAATTATAGTTAATAATATAATTATTATACCAACGAACATGAGTTGATTATTATATAAATGAAATCATTTAATTAGTCCTGTTATTATAATTAAAGCTCCTAAAGCTCCAGTTAAAGGTCATGGTCTTTTATCTACTAAATGGAAAGGATGATTTTGTCTTGTCATTAATTAACTTCTCTAGAATAAAGAGTTCTTAATACAGCAAATACATAAGATTGGATAATAGCTACTGCAGATTCTAATACTAGTAGGGCAATCTGTGTTAGAATTAATATTGTTAAAAGGGAAGAGGATAAAAATGGACCAGTGTTCCCTAATAATGTTAATAATAAATGTCCTGCAATTATGTTGGCAGCTAATCGAACTGCCAGTGTACCTGGCCGGATTATATTTCTAATTGTTTCAATACAAACTATAAATGGTATTAATACTGATGGTGTGCCTTGAGGCACTAAATGTGCAAATATATGTTGAGTATTATTAATTCATCCAAAGATTATAAATCTTAATCAAAGTGGTAGAGCTAAGGATAAGGTTATTGCTATATGACTTGTTCTTGTAAAAATATAAGGGAAAAGTCCTAAAAAGTTATTGAATATGATGATTGAAAATAATGAAATGAAAATAAAAGTTCTTCCTTTATTAATATTTTTATATCCAATTAATGTTTTAAATTCTTTATGCAAACTTGCTAAAATTGTATTTCATAAGATAAAATGTCGTGATGGGATTAATCATATTGTTGATGGAATAATTAATAATCCTATTATTGTTCTAATTCAATTTAATGACAAATTGTAGATTCTTGTTGATGGGTCAAAAACAGAGAATAAGTTTGTTATCATTTTCAATTTATTGTTTTAAAATAATTTTTCATTTTTTTGTTAATTGGTATATAGATAAAAGAATAGTAATTGATTAATGAAAATGTAATAAATATTATAATAAAGAAAATATATAAGGTTAATCAACTAATAGGTATTATTTGAGGAATAAAAGAATATCAATAATTTGATAATTTTAGTTTGACAGTCTAATGTTATAATATTAACTAATTCTTTACCATCAGAAGTAGTTGCTATTTTACTATAAACTGGTTTAAGAGACCATTACTTGCTTTCAGTCATCTGATGATTATTCATTAATATTAGAAATTCAACTGATAAATTTATTGGTAGAAATTCTTTCAATTACAATAGGTATAAAACTATGATTGGCTCCACAAATTTCTGAACATTGACCATAAAATAAACCTGGTCGTCTAATTAAAAATCTAGTTTGATTTAATCGGCCAGGCGTAGCATCTGCTTTCACTCCTAGACTTGGTACTGTTCAAGAATGTAATACATCTGTAGCTGTAATAATAATTCGAATGAAAGTATTTATAGGTAGGGCTGCACGATTATCTACATCAAGTAATCGAAAATCACTATTATTTATTTCATTAATTGGAATTATATATGAATCGAATTCAACTTTTAGGAAGTCTGAATATTCATAACTTCAATATCATTGATGACCAATGGTTTTTAAAGTAATAGTAGGGTTGTTAATTTCGTCTATTAAGTAAAGCAATCGTAATGAAGGGATTGCAATAAAAATTAAAATGATTGCGGGTGCAATTGTTCATGCTACCTCGATTAATTGTCCTTCAAGTAAAAATCGATTTGTAAATGTGTTTCTAGTTAATATGATTATTATATATGTTACAATTATTAAAATTATAAGAATAATTATTAGTGCATGGTCATGGAAATAAATTAATTGTTCTATAATAGGGGAAGCTCTATCTTGAAGATTTATATTAGCTCATGTTGTCATAAATTTCTAACAAAAGGCGAAAACTTTATATGTAGAGCTTAAATCCACTGCACTAATCTGCCATATTAGAAATTAATATGTAATTGTAGGTAATTCTGAATATCTATGCTCTGCTGGTGGAGTATTTTGGAATCATTCAATTGAATTTCTTGTTTGAGTAGGAAAAAGTATTTGTCGATTTGTAGATATACTTTCTCATATAATGAAAATAAATATAATTACTCCTACAAATGAAATTATTGAACCAATTGATGATATAACATTTCATGTTGTATAAGCATCAGGATAATCTGAATATCGTCGTGGTATTCCTGCTAATCCAAGAAAGTGTTGTGGAAAAAAAGTTAAATTTACACCTGAAAATATAATCATAAATTGAATTTTTAATCATTTTGGATTTATTGATAATCCTGTAAATAATGGGTATCATTGAATAAATCCTGCTATAATAGCAAATACTGCACCTATTGATAAAACGTAATGGAAATGTGCAACTACATAATAAGTGTCATGTAAAACAATATCAATTGATGAATTGGCTAATACAACTCCTGTAAGACCTCCAACTGTAAATAAGAAAACAAATCCTAAGGCTCATAAACATGGCGCTCTATAAGTTAATTGTGAACCATATACTGTTGATAATCATCTAAAGATTTTAATTCCTGTAGGAACAGCAATAATTATAGTTGCTGATGTAAAATAAGCTCGTGTATCAACGTCTATACCAACTGTAAATATATGATGAGCCCATACAACAAATCCTAACAATCCAATTGCTAGTATGGCAAAAATTATTCCTAAATTTCCAAATGCTTCTTTTTTCCCTCTTTCATGACAAATAATATGTGAAATTATTCCAAATCCTGGGAGAATTAAAATATAAACCTCTGGATGGCCAAAAAATCAAAATAAATGTTGGTATAGAATTGGATCTCCACCTCCAGCCGGATCAAAAAATGATGTATTTAAATTTCGATCAGTTAATAGTATTGTAATTGCTCCTGCAAGAACTGGTAAAGATAGAAGTAAAAGTAATGCGGTGATTCCTACTGCTCAAACAAACAAAGGGATTCGTTCAGGTTTTATATTAATTGGTTTTATATTAATAATTGTTGAAATGAAATTTACTGCTCCTAAGATAGATGAAACACCTGCAAGGTGTAATGAAAAAATAGCAAGGTCTACTGAAGCTCCAGCATGAGCAATACTACTCGCTAAGGGTGGATAAACTGTTCATCCAGTTCCTGCACCTCTTTCTACTATACTTCTAGCTAATAATAAAGTTAAAGATGGGGGAAGTAATCAAAATCTTATATTATTTATTCGGGGGAAAGCTATATCAGGTGCTCCTAATATTAATGGTACTAATCAATTTCCGAATCCTCCAATTAGAATTGGTATTACTATAAAGAAGATTATTACAAATGCATGTGCGGTAACAATTACATTATAAATTTGATCATCACCAATTAGTGATCCTGGTTGATTTAATTCGGCACGAATAAGTATTCTAAGGGAGGTTCCTACTATTCCTGCTCATGCCCCAAAGATAAAATAAAGTGTTCCAATATCTTTATGATTAGTTGAAAATAATCACCGTTTCAATATAGTAGAATGGCTGAGAAAAATAGGTGAAAGATTGTAAATCTTTTAAGGAGATTAAACTCTTCTACTATATATGGCTTTATATTCATAAAATGATTATAGAATGCAATTCTATAGGAGTAGTAGAGACTACTAAGGCTTAAAGAATTATTCTTTATTTATAGCTTTGAAGGATATTAGTTTGTTTAACTTAAAGCCTTTAAAAGATGTTAATAAAGGCTGTAGTTATAATTAATCCTAATATTGAAATGGTTAAAAAAATAAAAGAAAGTGTTATGATTTTAGAATTATAATCATTTTTTGTATTTCAAGATATTTCAATACCTAAAATAATGAATGCTGAGTAGGTAATTCGTAAATAATAATAAAGTGTTAATAATGATAAAATTACCATTGTTGAAATAATAGTGGTTGATCAATTAATTATTATAAATTGAATAATTATTCATTTTGGTAAAAATCCTAGAAAGGGGGGGAGTCCTCCTAATGATAAAAGGGAAGAAAATAGTAAAAATTTTATTATTTTATTGTTTTCATTAATTAAAAAAGTCTGATTAACAAATGAAATTTGTATAGGAATTACGATTAAAATAATTGTTAAGGTTAAAAATGAATAAATTAGAAAATAGAGTATTCATATATTTTCACCTATTAATATTGCAGTTAGTATTCATCCTATATGATTAATTGATGAGTAAGTTAAAATTTTCCGAATTGATGTTTGATTATAACCACCAATAGCTCCAATTAATGTTGATATTAAGATAATTACAATTAAGAATCTATTAAAATTAATTGAATATGAAATTAGTATTAGTGGTGCAATTTTTTGGATAGTTATTAAAATAAAACAATTTTCTCATCTTAAACCTTCTATAACTCTTGGAAATCATCAGTGCAGGGGGGCTGCACCTCTTTTTATCAATAAGGGGGTAGAGATTATAATTCTGTTTAAAATAGAGTTTGAAATTGTAAATATACTTTCAATTAAGGATTTTGAAATGATAATAAAAAGTAATCTTGATGAAGCTAATGCTTGAATTAAAAAATATTTTAATGCTGCTTCAGTTGTAAAAATATTATCATTATTAGATATTAGGGGAATAAATGATAATAAATTAATTTCTAATCCTATTCAAGCTCTTAGTCAAGAGTTAGATGAGATTGTAATTAATAATCCACTAATTAAAGTGAATAAAAATAAAATTTTATTTGAATTATGAGTCATTAGAGAAGAGAGGATTTCCTCTATAAATGGGGTATGAACCCATTAGCTTGCTTAGCTTACTTTTCTAATATTATACATTTTGGTGTATGATGCACAAAAATTTTTGATATTTTTGGGGATGGTTTAAATCTGTTAAATGTAATATTAGTAATGGTAATATTATTACATTATTTATCCTATCACGATAATCCTTTTATCAGGCACATTACT